ATGGATCCGTTTATCCTTATCCACGATCGAATTCTAGTTGTTCGATACGCTGTTGTCAATATGACGGTGAATGTTGAATATTAATGTTAAGAAAAGAATCTAAAAAAATAAAATGGCGAAAACAAAAAGAATGCATTTATTAATTTAATTAAACTAAAAAAAAATTATAAAATGAAATAAATAAATAATATAGAAAAGAAATAATTTAGAAATGCTTTTGAAAAAAAAATCGAAAAGAAAAAGAAAGAACTTGCGTTAGATTTGCACTACATATTTACTATACATAAATACAAATGGATACATAGCTATAGCTGAAAGAATAAAAAAAAAAAAGAAATCTCGGGTTGACATGGATTCAATCAATCAATATAAGTAAAATAAACAAGTTGAATCCCTTGTTTTGTGATTTGTTAATAGATTTACAACGACAAACTATAAAACGCCCGGTTTTGATTGCGAGTAATGTAAATTTTCGATTTCTCGACCCGATTAGTTCGTTGTATTCATTTGATCTTTTTTATATGCATCTTATATCAATAAAATTCTAGCAATAAAATGGATTTTTGTTCTTCTGCTTATTTTTTTTGTCCTTATACTTCCAGAACATGATACTTTATGGGAGCAACATTAAATAGGAACAAAAAATAGGTATGAATAGAACAAAAAAGGGGGGGGTAGTAAAGAAAAAGTTATACAAAACTATATAGGAGTCATCCACACCCTCTTTTTTTATTCTATATCCTCGATGCAATTTCGTTTAATTAAGATGAAGTTCCTTAAAAATCCCAGCCTTCTTTGAAATATCATGAACCGTTCCTGTAGGTTGAGCGCCCTTGTCAAGGAAATCTAAAATAGCAGGAAGATTTAAATGGGTTTGATTATTTATCGGATCATAAAAACCCACTTTCCGAAGATCTCTTCCCTCTCTTCGGGATCGAGCATCGATTGCAACGATTCGATAAACAGCTCATTGGGATAGATGTAGATGAACAATACCCCCCCTAGAAACGTATAAGAAGTTTTCTCCTCGTACGGCTCGAGAAAAAACGATTAGAAATTGTGTGATTTAAGTCCTTCTTTTTCGAAAAAAAAAGCATTCGTACTCTCATAACTCAAGTTGGATAACTTTTAAATAGCCCAAAAGAAAATCTTTAGGGATTTCTTTTTTTGAGTGGTCTCTAACCCCTTTTTTTGTTTGTCTCGTTTCGAATCTATTTTTTGATTCTTAATTCCTATTCTGATCTAATTGTTGAGACAATTGAAAACGGTATTTCCTTGTTCCAGGATCCTTTTTATCTTTGCCTTGAATCATTGGGTTTAGACATTACTTCGGTGATCTTTCGTTTTCAAAAATGGCGGCAACACACCCCTTTTTGCGATTTTTTTCTATCAAAGAATCATACGAACAATTGATTCCTGCATGATACACTTTTCATCGAAAGAGTTTTACCAATTCCAACAAATTTGCGTTTTTGATTTCAAAATTGCTCGAATCGGATTCTTTCAATTTATATATCGAAAATATACTTACGAAGTTTGTTACAACTTATTGATTGGTATTAACCCTAGATCCTTGCCCCTGCGAAATGAACAAATACTTTCTACTCAAGCTCCATCATGTCCTATTTACACTACACCCCAACAAAAAACGAGAATTCTAGTAGAACAGAACAAAGTATGTCGAGCCAAGAGCCCATTCATTTCTAGATAATCTACAATCTAAAATGGCGGATGAAAAAAAAAATCCACAGCGGATCGTGTCCTTCAAGTCGCACGTTGCTTTCTACCACATCGTTTCAAACGAAGTTTTACCATAACATTTTTCTAGTTTTGAACCGGTATGTAATTGATTCAATTATGGAATCATGAATAGTCATTGCTTCGGTCAATACCCAGTCCTTTTTCCTTCGATATGAAAGGAATAGTTAGTTAATTTATGAGGAAGAAGCCTCAGTAAGAATTTAATTTCACCCTCTATTTTAATATTTTAATTTTATTGCATGAATGCAATATTTCTTTTTATTTCGAAATAAAACAAAAAAGAACACGAATAAAAATAAAAAGAAAATAAAGTAAAAAGTAAATAAGAGGATGAAGATATATGAATGGACCCCGTCTCAATTATTAATTATTATTAAATACATTTCCAATTATTAATTAGAGCAAAACATCAAATACCTCCAGCTCAAAGAAAATTCATCCATATGAAACTCGATTGATTATGAGATCTTACATCGCTCACTAACTCGTATGGACCCCACTCCCAATTCATTCTGGGGGATGATTAATCATAAATAAAAATAGGATCCTATTTGATACGGGATGCTAGACTCTTTTGTATAGATAAAAAGCCAAAAGGGTCCAGATTACGTCATTCTTTACTATAATGGTTCTTTTACCCTAAACCGGTCTTAGAAACTTAATTCCATCGATTGAATTCAAACAGTACTACGAATACCCTCTTGTTTAGATTTCAAGAAATGAAATAAAAAATTGGGGCTGTCTTATTAAAAAAAAAATATAAGAAAGATAGAGGTTTTCGCATTTCGATTTAGAATGTATCCTTGCAAATTCACGGAGGTAGGGTATGTAAGGATTTTTTTAGCCACCCACTTACATATCAAAGTGAAAGGGAGGGGGAGGGCCCATCCGACTTTTTTTGAATTCAAACTCTTGTGATCTATGTTGCCATCTTACTTGGATCACAAATGGATTCCGTTTTATTTTCGTATTATTTGAACTCGATTCAATTTATGAAAAAACATCTTATTCAGAGAAGAGTTTTGAAAATTCGAAACAAGAAGTCCATTTTATCAAAAATTAGACTCTTAAAAAAATTATACTCTGAAAGAGAGGTTGCTCAAAAAAGTAATTTTGAGTCTGATATTCGGATATATAGAAGAGGTCGCTCTGGGACGGAAGGATTCGAACCTCCGAATAGCGGGACCAAAACCCGTTGCCTTACCGCTTGGCCACGCCCCATTTGAATTTCTTTTCTATTCGATACTAATAAACACTAATATTGGTTGTTCGTCAATTCCCGGCCAAATCTCTATGGAATAAATTAGATTCTTTTTTTTAAGATTTTGACACAAGTAGATGCAGAATTAAACTCCATTTATTGATCATTACATAGAATTCAATTAAGATATTGTATGAAAGTATGATTTCTTCTATTCTCTTGTGAGAATTGAAGGATTTTTGTTTTGATTGGTTCGGTTCAAAGAAGTATTTTTTTTTGTCTACCTTACTTTCTTTTCGTCATTTTTAGCTTATATCAATAACATATTTTTAACTCAATCAAAATACAATTATCTCCAAGAACAAAATGTTTGTTATGCTTAATACCTTTAGTTTGATCTATATCTTTCTTAATTCTGCCCTTTATTCGAGTAGTTTTTTATTCGGCAAATTACCCGAGGCGTACGCTTTTTTGAATCCAATTGTAGATGTTATGCCAGTAATACCTCTTCTCTTTTTTCTCTTAGCCTTTGTTTGGCAAGCTGCTGTAAGTTTTCGATAAGATCTTTAATAGTGTCCGAGAAAAATTCATGATTTATTCAAGCTCAAAAAAAAATTCTAACAATTGATAAGACCAGATGAGTCTTCCAATTTGAATGAACCCTCAAGTAAAACAGTAAAATTCTTGGGCAGACACGATAAATTTTGATTTCCCCATTTCACGATTCTGACCCTTTTTTTTTTTTCACTGAAAGACCCTATTAGAGTCCGCCACAATATCGAAGTCGAATTGTGTTAATTTCGAAAAATAAAAACTCTTTTGTATTTCTATCAATTTGAAAAACCGTTTCATTTCTTGGTGTCAAAATAGGATATGTAGTATAAAAATAGAGAATCTATTCTCTTCCCCCCCCCCCCCCAAAAAAATTGGAGATTGTGTAATGCTTACTCTCAAACTCTTTGTTTACACCGTAGTTATATTCTTTGTTTCTCTCTTCATCTTCGGGTTCCTATCTAATGATCCAGGGCGTAATCCTGGACGTGAAGACTAAAAAATAAGAAATTTTTCTTTACTTTATTCTTAGAAATGTTTTTAGGATTTGATTTTATCTATTCTACATCTTTAACTAGTCAAATAAAAAAAAACAAAAGGGTTCGCTAAATTCGAATTTGAAAGATACCCAGTCAGCGACGGAAACGGAAAGAGAGGGATTCGAACCCTCGGTACGAATAGCTCGTACAACGGATTAGCAATCCGACGCTTTAATCCACTCAGCCATCTCTCCTAATTGAAAAAAAAAAATAATAATTACTATGTTACATTACACAAAAGATAATGCTTGAAAAAAAGGCCCTTCTTTACTTTAACTTTATTATATAGCTTATATATTTTTTTATTGTATTTTGTATTGTATTATACAGATGGATACAACTTTTATCAGCAATTCCATTTTTTATTTCTATAAAATTCAAAATTAAAATAAAGAATGGCCTCGAAAGAGATATCTCGAATCAAAATAGAAAAAAATAAAGAATATCTCTTTACAAAATTACAAAAGGCCGTTTTTTTTTATTTTCACGGCCTGGTCTGGTCAGTACCCAGCCGGGCCTTTTTTTGTTCCAATGAACCATACCGCCAAATCATAGAAAAAAATGATTTAGATGGAATCAAAGTGTCATTTCTTATTCTTTATTATTCTTTTGTTTCTTCTTCTTTTTTTTTATTTAATTTACTTTTACCGGATACTCGAAAAAAGGGAAAAACAGAACGATGTATTTTTTTTTGCACAATGCATTTTCTGTTATGGCTTAAATTGTTTTGTCGAGCCGTATCTGTCAAAACTCCTTCAAGAACAAAATTTGTTATTTTATTTAGTTATTCAATTTCGTTTTTTATTTTTAAACAAAATAAGTCCTCTTTTCCTAATTTCATTAGGACTCCTAACAAACACGTCAATACTCTAAGCTCTAATTTGCATTTCATGATTTTTTTTTATTTCTGTCCTATATTGATTACGTCCGATTCCCCTGTTCGACAA